TTATTCCGAAGGTCTACAGGAAGATAAAAAAATACGGAATTGCATCAAGAACTATATACAAAAGAATAAGAAAATAGCCTCGAATAGGAAAATAGCCTCAGACTCAAGTTCCGAAGTAATTGCACATATAGAAATTCAAAAACAAATCGATGTGATCCATGTCATAATCCATGTTGGATTCCCAAATTTATTAAAGCAAAAACGAGTAATCAAAGAATTACAGATGAATGTACAAAAGGAAATTAATTCTGTAAACCAGAGACTTAATATTGCTATCGCCAAAGTTCAAGAACCTTATAGACAACCTAATATTCTTGCAGAATATATAGCTTCCCAATTAAAAAAAAGAGTTTCATTTCGAAAGGCAATGAAAAAAGCCATTGACTTAACTAAAAAAACAGATACAAAAGGAGTTCAAGTACAAATCGCGGGCCGTCTCGGCGGAAAAGAAATTGCACGTGCCGAATGGATCAGAAAGGGTAGACTTCCCCTACAAACAATTCGCGCTAAAATTGATCATTGCTGCTATCCAATTCGAACTATCTATGGAGTATTAGGCCTAAAAATTTGGATATTTGTAGAGGAAGAATAATTAACCTTATCTTCCCATTCTACCCAGTGATAGAACAAAAAATCACAAACCCTTTAATTCTTTTCCCTGAAAAAAAAAATAAGCAATTCGAATTCTATAAGATTGAATCAAAATTTGATGGATCTTTTAATATAATTGCTATGCTTAGTGTGTGACTCGTTAGTTTTTCTTTAGAGTGAAAAATTGGGATTCAAAAAAAAATTGACTGAACCCTACCATAAACTTAGTAATTATATAAAATCAACTAATAACCAACTTATTGCTTCGTATTGTCGAGATCCTAATTAAGAAACAGTCACTATATGAATAAATACATCTATCATGAATGAGTGGATCTATCATATAGTTGTAGCAACTGCAATTTTTTCTCTAAAAAAGAAATCTGATTATGGGTTGTGAAGCAAAATAAAGGGATGTGGATAAATGGAGGGATGATAGAAAGAAAGAACAAGAATAAGAAAGATATAGGATTCCAATATGTATGGTCTATGAATTACATCATAAAAGGCAGTGTGAGAAAGCATCAATATAATATGAATAACTGAGAATTCTAAATCGTAAATTGAAACAATAAATAGAATTAAATTCAATAATAAAGAGCACCCTGGGTTAATAAAACTGAGAAAATTGACTCGGAAAGAAATTTTGTTGGAAGCTCCATTGCGGGGTTCAGACCTAACCATTAATGGAGAAGCTGTGGGAACGACAGAACCTATGACTGCATAGGATTCTATTGAAAACGAATCCTAAGAATTCATTGGGTGGGATGGCGGAACAAACCAAGAAAAAATTGCTTTATTTGGTAAGGTTATGAATTGAACCTACGAATAAGACAGGAAAGAGTAAATATTCGCCCGCGAAATCTTTATTGGATTACAATATTTTGCCGCGATTCGATAAGAGTAAAAATAAGGAAAAGGAAAGGATTCCTTACAAAAAAGAAGTATTACATTATCTACAAATATAGATAAATAGACACACACGTCTAGATATCTAGATATATTGTATATCTTCTTGACTATATATCTTTCTATTTTAACAAATTAAATATCCAAAAAATCCATCACTTTTTGTATTATCTATTAATGTGTATCCATCCGTAATATTTTGGAATATTAATATTACAGAATTGGATGAATTTGCACGCTTTCATTTCATTCGCGAGGAGCTGGATGAGAAGAAACTCTCATGTCCGGTTTTGCAGTAGAGATGGAATTAAGAAAGAACCATCGACTATAACCCCAAAAGAACTAGATTTCGTAAACAACATAGAGGAAGAATGAAGGGAATGTCCTGCCGAGGCAATCATATTTGTTTTGGTAGATATGCTCTTCAAGCACTTGAACCCACTTGGATCACCGCGAGACAGATAGAAGCAGGGCGAAGAGCAATGACACGATATGCACGTCGTGGTGGAAAAATATGGGTACGTATATTTCCCGACAAACCTGTTACAATAAGACCCACGGAAACACGTATGGGTTCGGGAAAGGGATCCCCCGAATATTGGGTATCCGTTGTTAAACCGGGTCGAATACTTTATGAAATGGGCGGAGTATCCGAAACTGTAGCTAGAGCAGCTATCTCAATAGCTGCCCGTAAAATGCCTATACGAACTCAATTTCTTAGAGATAGAGATATAGAACTAAAAAAAAAGCAGTATTGAGGATAAAAAAACAACCCAGGGGCTTTTATTTCTGGACAGACAATATTTCTTTCTTCTTTCATCCTTTTGCATTGAAATAACAAATTGAAATAAAAATAATATGATTCAACCTCAGACCCTTTTAAATGTAGCAGATAACAGTGGAGCTCGAAAATTGATGTGTATTCGAATTATAGGAGCTGGTAATCAGCGATATGCTCATATTGGTGATGTTATTGTTGCTGTAATCAAAGACGCAGTGCCCAAAATGCCTCTAGAAAGATCAGAAGTAATTAGAGCTGTAATTGTACGTACATGTAAAGAATTCAAACGCGAAGACGGTATAATAATACGCTATGATGACAATGCAGCCGTTATCATTGATCAAAAAGGAAATCCAAAAGGAACTCGGGTTTTTGGTGCGATCGCCGAGGAATTGAGAGAATTGAATTTTACTAAAATAGTTTCATTAGCTCCTGAAGTATTATAAATACTAGTAGACGAGATTATGATACAGTAGGTATCTGAAATAGATCAAACAAAAAATTAGTGGATTGTGTCTCACGTATATGCTTTAGAATAAAAAAAAAATGAAAAGAAAAAAAAGAAACATGTTGATTATATAAGAATTAGAAGGAACCTATAGATTAGAGTTTGTTATGGGTAAGGATACTATTGCTGATTTAATAACCTCTATAAGAAACGCGGACATGAATAAAAAAGGAACGGTTCGAGTAGCATCTACAAATATTACCGAAAACATTATTAAAATACTTCTACAAGAGGGTTTTATTGAAAATGTTCGGAAACATCAGGAAAGTAACAAATATTTCTTGGTTTCAACTCTGCGACATCGAAAGAGAAAGACTAGAAAAGGAATATATAGAACTAGAACCTTTTTAAAGCGTATCAGCCGACCCGGCTTACGAATTTATGCCAACTATCAAGGAATTCCTAAGATTTTGGGCGGAATGGGAATTGCTATTCTTTCTACTTCTCGAGGTATAATGACAGATCGAGAAGCTCGACTAAAGAGAACTGGGGGAGAAATCCTATGTTATATATGGTAATCCCCCCACCTATAGTACCACTAATTTATCTAGAACTTCCTATTTGTAAAATAAAACCGAGTTATTCTATCTCACTTCGACCATTACATACCATACTAAGGAGAGGTTATATTGAATGAAAGAACAAAAAATCATTTATGAGGGCTTAATTACGGACGCACTGCCCAACGGAATGTTTCAAGTTCGTTTAGATAATGAGGATCTAGTTCTAGGATATATTTCAGGCAAGATCCGGCGTAGTTTTATACGAATACTACTGGGGGATAGAGTCAAAATTGAAGTAAGTCGTTATGATTCAACCAAGGGACGTATAATTTTTAGACTTCCCCCCAAAGATTCGAAGCGTATCAAAGATTCTAAGGATACCAAAGATTCTAAGGATTAGGTTATTCTTTTTTTTTATTCTTCTCATAGGGTAAACAATTCGAAGTTCAAAAATTCAAGCGAAGAGACTTATTTTCTTCCAAAGAGTAGATTCATAGTTTAAGAAAGGAATAAGAAATATGAAAATAAGAGCTTCCGTTCGTAAAATTTGCACAAAATGTCGACTGATTCGTAGGCGCGGACGAATTAGAGTCATTTGTTCCAATCCGAAGCATAAACAAAGACAGGGGTAATCTTTCGAAAAAAGAACTTGACTTTCTAAAAAAAGTACCTATGTAAATGTCAAAATCCAAAATCAAATAATTCAAATAATAAAGTAAAGGATATGTTTTACCATGAAATGGATATCTCTGTATCTTTTCTTTCTGTATATTTCTAACTCATATTTATGAGATGATAAAATATGACAAAAGCTATACCAAGAATTGGTTCACGTAGGAATGTGCGTATTGGTTCACGTAAGAGTGCACGTAGAATACCAAAAGGAGTTATTCATGTTCAAGCGAGTTTCAACAATACCATTATAACTATTACAGATGTACGAGGTCGGGTGGTTTTCTGGTCCTCCGCGGGTACTTGTGGATTCAAAAGCTCAAGAAAAGCAACACCCTATGCTGGTCAAACAACAGCAGTAGATGCTATTCGTACAGTGGGTATGCAACGAGCAGAAGTTATGGTAAAGGGTGCTGGTATCGCAAGAGATGCCGCATTACGAGCCATTGGTAAAAGTGGTATACGATTAAATTGTATACGCGATGTAACACCTATGCCGCATAATGGATGTCGACCTCCTAAAAAAAGACGTGTGTAAAAGAATTAAACCGATTTCAAGAGAAATAAATGATTCAATGATCAAATAATATCTATTATGGTTCGAGAGGAAGTAGCAGGATCCAATCGAACACTACAGTGGAAGTGTGTTGAATCAAGAGTAGACAGTAAGCGTCTTTATTATGGTCGTTTCATTCTGTCCCCGCTTATAAAAGGTCAAGCGGATACCATCGGTATTGCCATGCGAAGAGCTTTACTTGGAGAAATAGAAGGAACATGTATCACACGTGCAAAATCTGGGAAAGTGCCACACGAATATTCTACAATAGTAGGTATTGAAGAATCAGTACAGGAAATCTTACTAAATTTGAAAGAAATTGTATTGAGAAGTAATCTCTATGGAGTTAGAGACGCATCGATTTGCGTCAAGGGTCCTAGATACATAACTGCTCAAGATATCATCTCACCGCCTTCCGTGGAAATCGTTGACACGACACAACATATAGCTAACTTGACAGAACCCATTGATTTGTGTATT